ACGAGACCAAAATGCTTCACTTTGTATTGAAAAGCTAGAATTTAGTGATTCTTGTAAATCTAATTCATTGAAATTCCATCTAGTAAAACGGAAGAATTATAAATCTCCAAAATAATAGATAGGAATACCGCAAATAGAGCCATTGCGACACCCATCAAAGGAGTAGTCCCCCACCCTGGAGCTACTTTACCATATTCCGAATTCAATGGTTTCAATAAATCCCCTACAATAGTTCGTCTTGGACCAGATCTAGAACTCCCCTCAACGCTTTGTGTAGCCATAAATCCTTTTTTGTATTAACTGAGATCTGTTGACTTTGTATACCATTCTGTTGTAAATAAATGATCTTATCATAGATCCATTGTGGTCTGGAAATTATTATTTTTTTATTATTATATAATAATGGAAACAGCAACCCTAGTCGCCATCTCTATATCTGGTTTACTTGTAAGTTTTACGGGGTATGCCTTATATACTGCTTTTGGGCAACCCTCTCAACAACTAAGAGATCCATTCGAGGAACACGGGGACTAGTTGAAGTAATGAGCCCCCCAATCTTGGGAGGCTCATTACTTCAATTAAGATAATGAAAAATCATTTCACCTTTTTAGTTGGAACTTTAGGCGGTTCTCGAAAAAAGATAGCGAAAAAAATTATTCCTAGAGTTGATACTAAGAGGAATGTATAAACTAATGCTTCCATAGATTCAATCGTGGTTTACAATTATAGCTTCCATATCTGTTTATTTAGAGCGTTCCCGGATAAAAAAAGAGCAAGAGTCAAGACAAAGAAAAGGCGGGGATTCAAATCAAGATGTCCCCAGTACCCTATGTCAAAGTCAAATTACAAAAAGAAAATAGAGACGAAAAATCAGAGATTAATGTTGTATCAAACTACTTGTCTTTTTGTAGTTGGATCTCCAAGTTTTTGGAATGCTCCAAATTCCACCTGAGCGTCTAAATCTGGATCAATACCAGCAAAAACATCTCTGAACAAGGTTCGAGAGCCATGCCAAATGTGTCCGAAGAAGAAGAGCAAGGCAAACGAAGCATGTCCAAAAGTAAACCAACCCCTTGGACTGCTACGAAAAACACCATCGGATTTCAAAGTAGCACGATCTAATTCAAAAATTTCACCCAATTGTGCGCGTCTAGCATATTTTTTCACAGTAGCAGGATCGCTATAACTGACCCCATTTAGTTCACCACCATAGAACTCAACAGTTACACCTACTTGTTCAACACTATACTTCGATTCTGCCCTTCGAAAAGGAACATCGGCTCTAACAATTCCGTCTCCATCTACTAAAACAACCGGAAATGTTTCAAAAAAAGTAGGCATACGACGTACAAAAAGCTCACGCCCTTCTTTATCTCTAAATAGAGGATGTCCTAACCACCCAATAGCTATTCCATCCCCGTTGTCCATTGAGCCTGCTCTGAACAATCCACCCTTTGCGGGATTATTTCCGATGTAATCATAAAAAGCTAATTTTTCAGGAATTTTAGACCAAGCTTCGGATAAGCTTTGATTTTCAGCCATCCCAGTATCAACTCTTCGATATATTTCTTGCTGGAAGTATCCTTGATCCCATTGATAACGAGTGGGACCAAATAATTCAATGGGGGTAGTTGCTGAACCATACCACATAGTTCCAGCAACAACAAAAGCTGCAAAAAAGACAGCAGCGATACTACTGGAAAGCACGGTTTCAATATTTCCCATACGTAATCCTTTGTATAGACGTTGGGGCGGGCGGACACTAAGATGGAATAGGCCCGCTAATATGCCCAATGTTCCTGCTGCAATATGATGAGAGGCTATTCCTCCCGGAACAAAAGGATCAAAACCTTCCACACCCCATGCTGGATTTACAGATTGTACTTTTCCGGTTAGCCCATAAGGATCAGACACCCATATTCCAGGACCATACAATCCTGTTACATGAAAAGCACCAAACCCAAAACAAGCCACTCCTGAGAGAAATAAATGAATTCCAAAGATCTTGGGCAAATCTAAAGAAGGTTTTCCTGTACGTTCATCACAAAATATTTCTAGATCCCAATACACCCAATGCCAGATAGCTGCCAAGAAGCACAAGCCAGAAAACACAATATGCGCTCCAGCCACACCTTCATAACTCCAAATACCCGGATTCGTTATAGTTCCTCCTGTAATACTCCAACCACCCCATGAATTGGTTATTCCTAAACGAGTCATGAAGGGTATAACGAACATACCTTGTCTCCACATTGGATCGAGAACAGGGTCAGAAGGATCAAAAACTGCTAATTCATAGAGAGCCATCGAGCCGGCCCAACCAGCAACCAAAGCTGTATGCATTATATGGACAGCCAGCAAACGACCGGGATCATTCAATACGACGGTATGAACACGATACCAAGGCAAACCCATGGAATACCCCCTTAATCAACGAAAGATAGACACTATGTAACTTTATTGCACTGGAAAAAACTATGTTCTGGACCTCCCTTTTTTCAGTGGATTATCTCGGAGAAAGGATTCCATTTTTTTTTAGTATTTTAGTCAGAATGTCACAATTCTGTTTGTAGGAACAAAGAGAAGCAGATCTATTCTATACCAGATAAGTACCAATACGCAATGGGAGGTTGACTCCATTTTAGATGAGCGAATGCATACGGATTTGTTCATCATTCAAAGAGCCTATTCGTAAGAATTTTACTTTATTCATTTTGTCTTCTTTTTTTTTTATGTTATGAACTTATCGAATCCGCGCAAATAACAAATAAAATAAAACAAAAAAATAAAGAAAATAGAAAAAAGAATAAAATAAAAGCCAATATCCAATATAATATTATTAAAACAATAAATTCATATAATATTATAAAGACAATAAATTCATTGTTACGCTTTCACATCAAAGTGAAATAGAGTACTTCATTTTTTTTTTATTTCATTTAATGCCTATTGGTGTTCCAAAAGTCCCTTTTCGAAATCCCGGAGAGGATAGTTCAAATTGGATTGACGTATAGTGCGACTTGTCAGAGACATTGGGTCATTATGGGATTTCCCCGTTCTCTACCCCGATCGAGATATCCTCTATTTCACCAAAGAAGGATTGATTAAATCATCCAAAAATTAGAGCGTGAAGTGGCAATAAAGTTCAATTAGATCTATGCTTTGGAGGTATTCAGATTAATATTATCAATTAGAATAATTTATGGTTAGCTTGTTTGGAACAATAAAATGAAGTATCCAGGCTCCGCTTAGAAAAACCCCATTAGTACTATATCCATGATTACTATTTGTATCATATTCTATTTATATATTTTATAAATTAGAAATTAGAAATCGGAGTAATTTCAAACTACAAATCATAATCAATCGAATAATTTGATAAATACGTCAAATATTTTGTGGAAGACGTGAAATGAATTGAAAAAAAGGAAGTTGTAGCAAAAAGAAATGGTATTGGGGGCATTTGCCCTATATGTGCAAATCCAAATCGGGCAGATCTTTACTCGGAGTAGAGCACAAACCTAAAAGAATTAAAGAAGCCCACTCAGGAACAAGAGAATGTTATCGTGATTTGAATTGGATCCCGATGAAAGAATACATCAATGAGAAGTTAGTTTGATAAGTTTAATGAATTTTTTTTTATTATTTTATTTATATTCTTTATAGGTAAATAGGTAAACGGGTAAAAAAACCATTTTTCTTGAAACTTTCTTGAAAAATGGAGGAAAAACCCCTTCGTTATTCGTTAAATGGGATCTACATATTGATTCTTTTTTTCGCAATTTTTGATGAACCGTATGCATTAAAAGGTGCATGTACGGTTCCTAAGGGATAGAATTTGATCCTAATCAACCGACTTTATCGAGAAAGATTACTTTTTTTAGGTCAAGATATTGATAGTGAGATCTCGAATCAACTTATCGGTCTTATGGTATATCTCAGTACAGAAAGTGAGATCAAAGATTTGTATTTGTTTATCAACTCTCCTGGCGGATGGGTAATACCCGGAATAGCTATTTATGATACTATGCAATTTGTGCGACCAGATGTACAAACAGTATGCATGGGATTAGCCGCTTCAATGGGATCTTTTATTCTGGTCGGAGGAAAAATTACCAAACGTCTAGCATTCCCTCACGCTTGGCGCCAATGAGTTTTTATTTTTTATTTTATTTCAAAGAAAAAAAGAAAGCTATGCCTTCGCCATATGAAATATGAATATTAAGTAATAATAGCATGGCATTTCGAATTCAATATAAGAAATTTTTTTTATTTCGTTTTAACATTAGATTATGTATTGAAAGAGTAGTATGAGATATTAAGGGCAGTTCCGATTTTATCTTATTTATCGGGAGCCTATTTCAGTGTCACAAACTTTTTTTTTTGTTTTCACACCAGAAGGTTCTTAAATGCTATTTATATTATTATAAATTATGAAAGAGGACAAAAAAAAGATTATATTCTTTTTTTCATTTTTTTTTTCAAATAAAAAAAAAGAAACTTTGGGATTGCTAAATCACCGATGAAATAAAGCAACGGAGCCACCATAGTATTTTGTTTTTATTAATTCCTCCCAAGGAAAGGGTGGTCATTGTATCATTTACCGACCGAGGCTTTGTAGACTCTCTATTTTTCTTCGGTAAAAGTGAATTCTCTTGTAGAGCCGTATGCAATGCGCAAGCAATGCCTGTACGGTTGTTCAATTCTATTATTATCTTATATCATCAGGGTAATGATCCATCAACCTATAGCTGCTTTTTATGAAGCACAAATAGGAGAATTTGTCCTGGAAGCGGAAGAACTACTGAAACTGCGCGAAATCCTCACAAGGGTTTATGCACAAAGAACAGGCAAACCCTTATGGGTTGTATCTGAAGACATGGAAAGGGATGTTTTTATGTCAGCAGCAGAAGCCCAAGTTCATGGAATTGTTGATCTTGTAGCAGTTGCATAAAAAATAGCAGGAATTTCACACAAATCACGATTTGAGATTTTAGTTTCTTACCATTTTAGTTTCTTACCGAGGTTTCATATTCTATATTCTATTAATTTGAATTTTATTAATTTTAATAAAATATTAAAATAGAATAGGAATATAGAAAAAATTCATAATCATCCGGTTAGGATCGATCTAAACCAGCCCATTATGCATACGATTCAACATGCCAACTATTAAACAACTTATTAGAAACACAAGACAGCCAATCAGAAATGTCACCAAATCCCCCGCTCTCGGGGGATGCCCTCAGCGCCGAGGGACATGTACTAGGGTGTATGTGCGACTCGTTAAGATTTCAGATTGTGGGTTGGGACAAAAGAAAAAATTTTTCCACTATCCGTGATCAGTACCGATGAATAGGATAGAATGGAAGACTCTCCTTCACTCTCTTAAACGAAAAAAAAAGATCTAGAATATGCTTCTATTGTGTATCAAATTTATGGTTTCTATTGGTGCAAATTCAATTACCTCAATTTTCAATTAAAAATGCGAAAGAATTCCCTATTGGTAGCAAATGATTATCTGTTAAGCAGGGCAAATCTTATTAAAATTAAAAAACCGAAAATGGATGCCTCTACTCTTGCAAGAACGGACTAACAAGGTCAGCTAATCAGCTAATCCACATAATTAAATACCGTTACTGTAAAAGCGGATCTCGTTGTGAAAGACCTACTACTGGGGAATTCATGGGTAGAGCCCAAAAGTGTAAACTGTACAAGTTAACAATAGCATTGATTCGATCAAGTAAGGGGCTCCGGTGTATAGAGAGGACCTCGCCGTTTAAGAAATAACCATAGAAACGATGGAACCCACTATTTATTTATCCATTTCTATTTACTACTTATTTTTATTTACTATATTTTTGTTTGATACCCAGTACCAATAAAATTTCTTATTTCAAGGCGAAATGCTTATAAAAAAAAGAAAAAATAGTGGTTGGGAAGGTTAGAGTAGCAAAAGCCGTTGGAATTATTATTTTATACATTGGAATAATCCGTTTTGTTAGTCTAGAAAAGGGAAAAAGAATAACTGAAAGAAAGGAAATCAATTAGTTATTTACCAAAGTTTCGTTTATTCAATGACCAGAATTAGACGAGGATATGTAGCTCGGAGACGTAGAACAAAAATTCGTTTATTCACATCAAGCTTTCGTGGGGCTCATTCAAGACTTACTCGAACTATTATTCAACAAAAAATAAAAGCTTTGTTTTCGGCCTATCGGGATAGAAATAGGCACAAAAGAAATTTTCGGTGTTTATGGGTGACTCGTATAAATGCAGCAATTCGCGAGAATGAGGTATCCTGTAGTTATAGTAGATTAATAAACAATCTGTACAAGAGACAGTTGCTTCTTAATCGTAAAATACTTGCACAACTAGCTATATTAAATAGGAATTGCCTTTATCTGATTTCCAATGACATGATAAAATAAGGAGATTGGAAAGAATCCTTCGGAATGTTTGACTTTGACATGGAATTGCTTGGAAAATGAATTCCGGGAAGGTAGAATAGAAATAAGTATAATAAAATATGATCATAATACATAATACATAATATGATCAAGTAGTCAAACTGAACAAAAACATTCAATAAAAAAATATTTATCAATAATTCAATAAAAAAATATTTATTTTTTTACTTTATCCCCAATTCTTTTTTTTTACGACACGACAATTAAATCCGGATTCCTGGATTTTTATCGAACAAAAAATCAACCGACGTTTGAGTTCGGATTGAAATTTTGATTCAATTGAAGAGTAAGCCTATTTTTTTCTGGTTCTAAGACCCGTAGTTCTAGCGACCAACTCGTTTTTTTCAAATTGTCTTTCATTATTAAGAAAGGGTAATGAAGATAAAATACGAGCTTGTTTTATAGCAATAGTAATTAATCGTTGTTGTTTTAAAGTCAATCTATTCACCCGTCTAGATAATATTTTTCCTTGTTCACTAATAAATCGACTAATTAAACTCATGTTTCTATAATCAATTCGATCCCCCGATCCAATCGGGGGCAGACGCCTACGAAGAGATCGCTTGGGCTTAAGAAAAAGTCGCTTGGATTTATCCATGGCTTGTTTATTTTATTCCTTTTTTTCGCGAATCCTATTTCCTTTGATCGGATCAAAAATGCTAATGATTTCGAATTAAGAAATAGGATTTTGCTTATTTCTATTAAAATATATATATTAACATATGATATGCTAATATATGATATGTCAATATGTCATTTTTCATCTTCCTTGTAAAAGTCACACGCAGTTGATCGATTCCATCTATTTCTTTATCTCCCCGTGAATTGTATGTTTGTAACAATAGGGACAGAATTTTCTCAACTCCAATCGACTAGGCTTATTGTGTCGATTCTTTTGAGTAATATATCTAGAAATGCCTATTGATTTCTTATTAACACTCTTTCGAACACAACTAGTACATTCTAAAATAACCCTTATTCGGACGTCTTTACCATTGGCCATGAACCTCCTTTTGGTTTTTATTCACTCAACTCTTCTATTTTCCTATCCGAAACGAAGAAGAAAAGAAGGAAAAAATACAAGTTACTAACTTGAAATCAAATTATGAAAGATTTTGTTGCAACCAATATAGTAAAAGTAAAAATAAGTAATACAATGATTAAAAATTCTATTTACATTAGAAAGAATAGAAGTACAGTCTTTTTATTTTATTTCAACTTCTTGTATGATACTGTTGCCCTAACCGCATTTCCACTTCTGTTCTCTTAATTTAATTAAAGATTTAATTAAAGTAAATTTACTTTTTAATTTACGTGAAGCTTGAACCCAGTTCCGTGTTTGGCTGAGGTTGAATCCACTTTTATTCTTTCTCTTTTCTAACTTATTCGAATTAGAAAAAAGGGGGTAGTAGCCAGAGATATTTAATTGTGTCTCTAATTTTCTTCACCCCCCCCCCCCGTGTTAATAACTAGAATGAAAAAAAAGGGAATGTCAAAGCATCCGGAAAAAAACGATTGATCTCTATCAATAGACCTGCTAAAGACCCGAACCATAGAGTACTTATTACTGGTGCTACGGATAGATATGTTTTTAGATCTCGCATAAAAAATTCTCCTTCTGTATTCTTTATTGTAATACATAACGGCAATACATATATGATCAGATGTATATATATAGTTAAATTAAAGGACACTCGCATTTGTTTTGTACGCGGAATTCTTAATTCAAATTGAGAAATGTACAATAATTTGATAGATAAGATTTTCCTCTTCTTTCAAAATACGTCTCTTTCCGTCCGGGCATTCACGAAATTTACGGCGGATTTCGTATTTTTTTTCATATGTATATAAGTTTATTATTATATGTATTATATGTTATATGATATGAGACAAAAAAAAAGAAGAAATGAAAAGATAAGTTATGTATCTCAATGGAGAAAATATGGAGAAAGTGAAATGAAATAAATATGTGGAAAACAAGACAGGGATTCTCTACAATGACATTGTAGACCAATTGAAAGGGATGTAGCGCAGCTTGGTAGCGCGTTTGTTTTGGGTACAAAATGTCACGGGTTCAAATCCTGTCATCCCTACTTATTACTTCGCCTCTGAGCAATACAATAACAAGGGATCAATTGAGATCAATTAAAATTGGACATACCTAATCATAAATTAATATGATATGCTTTATATCATATTATTATTTATATATATATTTATATATATTTCTATATAATAATATAGAATATAGTTTCTATATGAGATAGTATAGGCATTCAAGATGTAGTGGAGTAAAAAAAAAAAAAGAATCTTTTTACTTACAGCTTTCTTTTTTGTAATAAATTTTTAATAAAAAAGTAATAAAAAAGCGCTCTTAGTTCAGTTTGGTAGAACATGGGTCTCCAAAACCCAATGTCGTAGGTTCAAATCCTACAGAGCGTGAGCCCATTCTTGTTTTGTTAAGTCAAAAATTTTAGGGAAAAGCTTGAACAGCAATCTTAATTTGACCTCCTGTGGATTAAAAAACGGAGGAGGTCAAAAAAAAGGGTATTAATTAATCACAGATCCAACTGGTCACCACGTCTATATTGTAAATAAGCAGTTACGAATAATCCAGCCAAAGTAATAGGAATTAGACCTAAGACGATTCCAAATAGAAAAACTTCAATCATTTCAATTTGTTTGAAAAGAGAAAAAAGGAGGTAATATCTATCTTTAAATATTAATCCATATTGCCCATAAATCTCAATAACCAAGAATTGGAAATTGACACGGTAAGGAACTAGAAAATGGAATACTGCAAAAAAAAAAAATTCTATTTTTTTTTTATGAATTGCTCATTGAATTAATTTCAAATAAGTCGTATCTTGTTCAGACTAATAAATATAACTAAAGTTATAGTTAAAGCTACTAATAGAAAACCAAAATAACTAGTTAGAGTGGGCATGAAGGAGCTAAATAAACTATTTTTTTTATCCATATATTTGTAAAATACTTTCCTAAATTCAATTTTTGAAAGATACGAAGATAAGCAAAAATACCAATCGAAAGCTTTTTATTTATTAATCATTTATCAATTATTATCATTATAGATTATAGACAGCACTCAAAAAAAAAAAAGAGCAATATTAAAGTAGAAAAAGAAATCAACTGATCATCTAAAAATCTACCTATCCTATCTCCGAATCAAAAGATTAATTGGACAACTCTTGAGAAATAAAAGAACAAACTAAATTGAAATATTAAAGAAATATTAAAATAATAATTAATAATATATTAGAAGAACTGTGTTGTATAACTTCAGTCAAAGAAACTTTCTTTGAATCAAATCACTATGGAAATCGCTACGGACTAAAATTTGAAAATCATTTCTATGTTGATCACTTCTTTTAGTTTATTTATTTATTTTTTATTTATTTGTATCGAATCCATTTTTTTTTTAGATTTTAGAACAAAAAGTAACCCTTTAATTTTATTTTGATTTTGCTTTATAATATCTTTTACTTTTTTTTTCTTTCCATATTTTCCCT